AGAAAGGTGTTCTGACCCTATTGGATTAAGTCATAACCTACGCCTTCTACTAGTATACTACTATGCTATGGAGAGATAAGCTCTATTTCAGAGATTGGACTCTCTTACTGTGATTAGCCCCTACTAGTAAGAAGCTGCTCCCGAGCCGGGTTCCCTGGATCCACGTGTTCCTAGTCGGGCCTAAATGGATGAATGAAGAAGCGCGCCCGGGTAGACTTCAAGAGCTCTTGCTCTGCGTATCCTCCTACTTATTATTCTGGGGGTCATAAAAACATACGAACCGCCTACTCTTTAAAGCCCTACCATTCTATTTAATAAAATGAAAGCTGCTTGCCCTCACTAATAAAAAAAGCAATCCCCCCCCCCCTTCTGTTACCTACTTTTACTCATATCTTCGGTATACCTCAATACAAGACAAGCACAGGAAAGGAAAGGATATTCAATCAAAACCGGGCTATCGCCCTATCTAAGCGGGTTTCCCCTCTCCTCTACGGAAGTCATCTTTTAGTCTATTTCAGTTCCTGTGTCTATCGCTATCGCCCTATTCTCTCTCAATTGCCTATCCTTTATAGATGAGGGGGAGTACCTTAGCAGTAGCTTCCAACACTTAAGATTTACCTCCTCAAGTGCCGGATATGAATGTTTTATGAATTTCATACGGGACTACTTACTTACCTAAAGTTAACTTCTGACTTACCAAATAAGTTTACTGAAGGAACTGACCTAAGCATAGCTCTCTCTCTCAAATACAAATGCCAAGAAATATTAATTTTTATAAGTTGAAAAATTCCTTTCATTTCTCTTTTAAGGCGTTTGTCCTACTGTCCTCCAGCCTATCGAAATTCGTGTTTTTATTACCACTTTGTTGGCACTAAAAAAAAAGGTTCTTCAATCCACTAGTGCAACTGAAGGAATTACCTCTTCTGAACCGAAACAAGAAAGAGCTCATAACCACTGCTTGTGAACAGCTCTCCTCAACTGAAGGCGCACCTACTGTTACTAGAAGTCTAGTCTCTCTCAGGTCCAGTTTCGATCTCGAACTAACGGCCAGAAGAAAGATATTTAAAAACCCGATTTCCTGTCCTGTCTTAAGAACCTGACTCAAAAGAAGACCGGACTAAAAGAGATCTCACTTTCGACGATTGAACTGCACTTTTATACCCAGATTGGAACTGGATTTGAACGTCTTTGGATCCTGCTTAGAGCCGGCTTTCACTCCACTTTCACCTTTCATATCAGGAACGTCGACTTGCACTTGCAATATAGAAACTTTCAGGAATCCTTGCTCCTGGCTTGGCTCATATTCACATAGGCCACTCATAAGAGTTCAACTCCCTAAAACACGTATAATTGAGAGACTCAGAATATCAGTGCCTTGGGTAAATGCCTACCTTCGGGAGAATCTTACCGAACGAGTTTCAAACCTGTCCTCTTCGCTTCCCAAGATATTTAGGGAAAAGGGCCTTGTCGGCCACCGCTTGCTGACGACGGAACGCATCGTCAATTAAATCGCGTTGGACTTAGTTGGAAAGGTAGGTGCTCGGCATGTCCCTTGCTTGCGAACTTTTTTAGTAGGGCGGGTAGCTTTGGAGATCCCATTCCTCACGTTTACCGTTGTCCCCAGACTTCACTCTTTCAACACTTGTATACTTTCTAAATAGTCAGGCGTGTCCCTGCCCCTGTCTCCAACAAGTGTGTGATCCACCGATTCACTGAGTGACTCTTTCTTACCGCTGGAGTCCCTATCTCTTAAAGCCTTATCTGACTTCCGATCCATCCCTTGTTTGCCGATTGAAGAAAGCCTTGCCTTCTATTATATGGTCTCAAAGAAAAGCCCTTTCTATGTTATTAGTAAAGCCTAAACGCCCTGCAATCAAACTAAAGCGCTAACGAGCAACGGCTTTCGCGCAGCTCAATCCGTTGCTTCTTGCTTTCGAGCCGGAGCTTGCTGGGTGGTGAAGTAGTCCGTGAAGGTTAACTTGTGTTAAGCAAGCAGAGTAGTCAAGCCAGAAAGGCAAAAAAAAGCAAGAAGCGATTTTCGTTCGATCGACGGAATCAATCGTACTTTCACTGCTGTGGACCGGCTTTCATAAAGCACCTTTGGGCAGCTGCTACTATTGGGATTGGGATCCAATTCCGAGATCAATTCGACAATGAAACTCTTCAAGCAATGATCTTATCTATGCCATTTCTCTTGACGCGATACAAAAGACGACTTTCGAGAGTCACTTAGCCCCTTGACCTCTTCTCTCAAAAAAGACGCTGTGTGGGCAAGTCGATCAAAGTCAGAGCGGGGAGGTAATGTTTACAGTTGTTGTAGTACGACTTTTCATTTCCTGTTCGGTCTTTCAATAAGTAGTCAGCTGCGGGCTAAGAAGCCTCGTAGTCAGACTTAACATTGATTGAAGCAGCTGTTGGAGAGAAGGCACCCGTCAGACCTGCAAGCACCGGCTAGTACACAGCGGCAGTTTTCAATCATACAATGTGTACTCGTAGTCTGACTTTTAGCGGTAGTCAGCTGTCCTCGTTCTCCTCTTTTCATTGCCCTATTGAGTAAGGGTCGGTGTTTGCAAAAATGTCGAGCCGACGGGGTCAGGTACCAGTAGTGACAATGGCAAAGGGGGGGAAGGGGAAAGTAAAGGAAAAAAAAATAGACAAAACAAAAAAAGGCTGCACAAGACGAAAAACCAGAGGCAGCGCTAAGGTGCGAGGGGATTTCTGCCCTAAAAAAGAATGAGACATGGGACCTTGTTCCATTGCCTGCTGGAGTCAAGCCAATTTCTTGCAAGTGGGTATACAAGGTGAAGCGACGAAGTGATGGATCAGTCGAACGGGCGCGATTGGTTGCTCGTGCTTTCTCACAGCAGTACGGGATTGACTACGACGAGACGTTTAGTCCCGTGGCAAAGATAACTGCTGTGCGAGTGCTCATCTCTCTAACAACAAGTCAGTCCTGGGCAGATGGACGTCAAAAATTCCTTTCTCTATGGCGTCTCTCTACACCGTTCCCCTGCCTTCAGTCTTCCCTGCCCCTGCACCACATGAATGAAATTCCACATTCCAAGCCAAGCCCAAGCATCACTGAATGCTTCCTTTCCCGATCTCGGACACACAACACTGTGAAAGTGAGACAGCGTCTGCAAAGTCGGCCTGCATATACTTCGGATTAGACTTCTTGATCCGCAAAGACCTTCTGAGACTTGGCTGATTTTCAGTCGTGATGTCTTCCATTGGTAGTGGTCTCTTCTCTCGACTATCTCGCAACTCTGTTCGTGAGCTACTCTCTCCACTTCTGGGGGAAGGCTTTTCCTGGCTTATGGGCTTTGGACTTTGAACCTCGCGAACACCTGTCTTCTATCAAATGGGGCTCAAAGAACTGCCAGTTCGTGAACTCGATTTTGGCGACTCTACAGGTTTCGAGTCGCTCCCGACAGAAACCTCCTGCCGCTCTGGTAACTGCGCTCGCATACTCGTGTCTAAACTCTCCGAGTCTGGCAACACTTTAGGTTCAAGTCAAGTGATTGGATAATGGATAGAGCTTGTGCATCTTTTCGTTCATAGTGGATAGGGTCCCCTTTTGTATCTGACCTTTAGATCAGGGGAGATAGAATCCATTCTAGAAGGTTTCATTCAACGAGTCCCCTCCACTTTTCCATTGCTTTGGCAGCTGCTCTCGCTTCGTGGCTTGCAGCGCCTGAATCGAATGCTCGAATGTACTTTCTTTCCTTTGTAGCTTTAGCTGAGTTCGAATTTATCTCGGGCTGAATTGAATAGTAGCCTCAAGTCATCTTACTATCCCCCATCCTGACTTGGCCCCTCCCTATCCTTCCTTAGCTGCCCTAAAAGCTTCTCTTGATTACTTTCTTTCGGCAAGGGCAGTTTTAGTTGAAAAGAAATCCCGACGAGAATCAGTCGAGGATCAGGGGGCAACATATTACAAGACAGACTTGGCTTCAGACGGACCAATGCCCTTCCTTGATCTTTCAACTCATAGATAAAGATCAGGCTCAACATCTTGCTTTTTTGCTGCTGGCCTAGCCTATCTTCCCTATTGGATTCTCTAGTCTTCCTTTAGCTTTGCAATTTCAACTCAGTTCGATGGCCCGAAGCTACTGCTCATGGGCCCGTTTCCCGTTCTAATTCTAAAAAGAACCTTACTTAGATCAGGCGAGGGCGAGACCGAATAATCAAAACAAAATCAAAGGTCTTCTCCCTACCCTAATGCTTGTCGTGGGATTACTTGATGTAATCTTAATATGTGGTTCAGGCGAATCATTTGATAAAGAAAGAAGACCTGCGGTTAGTGCGATTGGTTTAGGTCAATATCTAGGTGCCAGGTTCCTAAGTTGAGAACTAAGAAATTAAATTTCGTCTATCAGAGCTGGTTGATCTCCAACTCCTAGAAGCATTCCTTTATAGGGGCAGGTCAGGTAGAAGGATAGAAAGAAGACAGTCTAGATAGCCTCTCGGGGCAAAGCTTCACTCTCACTCTCTGACGTTCTTTCGCAAAGTAACTCGACTCCAGAAAGTCCAAAAGAAGTGAACTCTAAATGCACTGACTTCCCAGACTCATCTGTTTCCACCACTTTGCTTCAATAAAGCGATAAAAGAAAGTGGGCCCGGTCAAAAGACAATTTGGATGGTTTGAGCCGTTCACTCACCCTCAAAGGTCTGCTATTTCGTTCGTTGTAGCAGAGCGAATAAGGTGTCATTCTCAGTCGAAATTCCTTGTATGGTATGAAAATGGCATTAATGAGTTGGAGTAAATGCTAATAACATAAAAGTCTCTGATGCCGTTATTGGCCACCCTGTGGTTTGGCTGCCAAAAAGACCACATGGGTTGGGTGAAGGCACAGTTCTATGTTCTAAATTTCCAACTGGCGATTCTTGAATGGTTCTTTCTGGTCTTTTTCTTCTCTTCCTATCAACACACCAATATAGGTTTTGGTACGAAGTACCGGAGTGTGACATCCGCTTTTTTTAGTCTCTCTTTCATAGAAGTAGAAAACGACCCCTTTCTGAATTCATTTTCAATTGAGTTAGCAGTCTGGTCTTGTTCCGCTCGGACGCCTTTATTTTGTCCTGATAGAGCGGCGCGGGTCGGCGTTTGGCGAATTCATCTGCCTAACAATCTCATAGATAGAAGGAAATAGATCCAATTGAACCCACACCTTACTGTAGGAAGAGGTCGGATTGCCTAAACTAAAACTAACCAATACTACTCGCCATTCAAAAGAGTCTGTAAAGAAGACTGTAATCAAGAAATCTCGTGGATAATAGATCATCCCCAAATCCGGAAAGTCCCGTCCAGGATCATGGTCTATCGCAAAATAAAAACCCTGGGGGGCATCCCTATAGACCGAGGTGCTGGGGGCACCCTCTCGAGCCAAAACGCAGTTACCCAAAGAGGGAGACCACGAATGCTTGCTGGTCAAACATTAGCGGCTAATGGACAACATGTTCGCTATGACATATTAGCTCATCTCAAAAAGATTCCAGCACTCCTCAGCGTATACGATGCATTGAAGATATCTGCAGAACTAAGGATGTCCCTAGTATACGCATTAACGAACCCAGAGGAGTTTTCTAATGAAGTTAACCAAGTTGAGATGAGAAGTAGTGAACCAACTTATGCCGAGTGTTTGGCTTTGATCACGTTTACGGACGATTCCTTGCAACCAGGACTCATTAAGCCTTTGTTCATTTCAGGATACCTTAATGGATTGGAGATAACAAGAATCATGATAGATGGGGGATCGGCTCTCCTACCTTTGAGAATGCTAAAACGTCTCGGGATTGCTATTCATCGATTGGCCCCAAGCAATCTACTTATCCAAGGATTTCACCAAAGTAGGCAGAGGTCTCCGGGCATTGTACGACTTGAATTAAAGATCGAGGAATGGGAGGATACCATACCCCTTTATGTCATTGATGCGGAAACATCAAAGTTCTACTTGGGCGGCCTTGGATGCATGATAATTGTGTCATCCCTTCTACTTATCACCAATGTTTCAAGTAAACCAGTGAGCAGAAGAGGGTGAAAGCAGATGCGAATCCTTTTAGCGAAGCAAAAGCGTATTACGCAGATGCTAAATTTTATTTCTCCGAAGAAAAAATAAATGCTACAAAGCTCAAAGAGAAAGGGATTTCGACCTCAGCAGACGACCAATCGACCCGACCCCTAAAGAGACCCGAAACTCACGTTTTCTTTTAGCAAAATCGGCCATTCCGGACGATTCAATCATAACCAGAAAGAGAGGGATCGATGCCGGATGAAACAACTTCTGTTCGTCTTCGGTGCGTGCTTTCACTGAATTCCAGGGCGTCAAAGACAGCTTATTATTCTCATTTCCCTCCTCTAGTACCGTATAGGGCTCAGAAGGCCTGACCTTAATTATTCGACGGTGCGAGATAAGAAAGAGGTTCCTCAAGCAATTCCCTCTTGAGTAGCGAAAGCCATTCCAAGGGCTTGGCGGAAGAACGTGGGAGAAGCTTTGGCAGTGCACCGAAAAAACCTAATTAAGCTCTACGTAAGATAGCCAAGCTCACTCGTGCCTGAACTTCTATCTATGAGTCAGAGGCAAAGCGACTTTGTCGAGTTTCATCATCAAGAGAAGACCGGGAAAGGGAGGCTTCTACTATTGTGTCTGGACGTCCTATTCCCTTTCTCGCATAGTTTTTTCATTGCTTAGTGAAGGATCGAGGGAGATGGTGTTAGAAATCCACCCACGGGGGAGCCCGTTTTTGAAGGTAGGGAAAGCTCGTGCTGTTTAGCCCAACTAACATCCCCCATTACTGGAGGGAGGACCTCCTTTCCAACAGAGTAAAGCGAAGCTAACCTCCAAAGCATGCATGTGACGGACCAGAGAACTGAACGTCTCACCTTCCTGACCTAGGATTGGCTTGAGAAAGATCGAATGAAGGACTGGACTTGACCTATTGAAAGTTCTCAAAGAAGTTGCTTAAGCGTGTATATAGAAAAATCCGAAGGCATGATGCTGCACCATCTGAAATATCTGGCACAGACTAGCATCTTGGAGGGCTAGGTATCCATTACAGGATATAACCATCTCGGGCCTTTTCTAGCGAGTTTCTTCCAGTCTCTTCAGCTTCAGGAATTCTTCTCAGAAGTTCATCCCCTCGCAGGGAGGCATCATTCGGATACAACTGTCACCGCATCTTTCTGAGAAATTCCAGAAAGCACCTCTTCCTTGCCTGATGAGAAAATAGAAGGGTCAAGCCCGCATCCTGTACTCGAATGGCGCTAACCAAAGGGAAAAGTAATATAGGCTTTTGACAGTAAGTGAAATAAGATAAGTACACATTTCTATTCTTCCTCCTTGTTCTCTTTGCCTTGAACAATAATCCTTGAAGTTATTGGACTTTATGGCTTCCTATCCCCTGCTTGACGTGATGGCGTCTTCGTCTTCCTTGCTTTCTGCCTATCTGTCTTTCCCTTCTCTCTCTTCTACGACGATAGATAGGTTTTTTAAAGAGGCGGATGGAGGACCGTAGTTTGAATTGAAGCGATGCGAGGCCGCAGAACTTTCTCTCACTCAAGGCAATGGGCAAAACCTAAGGACATTGTTTACTGAGGCGGTGCTTTTTTCCAATTGGCCTATGCGGTCAGCGGCATACCTTCTGTACTGGCAGCGCTAGTAAGAGAGGGGAGCACGCAGGGGTCTCAAGTGAGTGAAGTGAGCGCGTGCTGTCTCCTTTTAAAGTGATGCGGTCTCAAAGAAGCGAAGTGGGACCGATCTAGGAAGTAGGGTTGATTTGTGGTACCTTTTCGTTGTCCCTCGAGTCATCATTCCGCTTTTCTTTCTTATTATTTTAATTTACTTGTTGAATCAACCAGAAACCAATGAATAATGCGGGTCTTCGTTCAACTATTTCACTAGCCAAATAGGATGAAAAGCAGCAAGCCCATAGGAAGTTGTAGCTCAGTCTATCTTTTTGCCCAGAAAAGAAATGGCTTGTTCTCGTAGAGCCACTAGAAGAAAGACTTGAAGGAAGGGAAGCTGCAGACCCTTAGTTTCATATTCTGGAAAGACATCCATATTCTCCTTGCTTGCATCCGGGTTCCTTGCCTTTTCTATCAATCCTCAGCTCTGCCCTAGCAGCATGCTTACTCACAGGAACTACCAGATAGCTCCATCTAAACCATTATGACTCTTCTCTAACCCTACAGTTAACAAGGGGCTACGTGCCTCATATCCAACTCCCAACTAGGAAAGGAAGTCCCTACTATATGGGAACAAGAGCTACCATCTACTTTATTCTGTTATGTCCTTCTCATGATCGTAGACCACCATCCTAGCTAGAGGGATGAAGTTCCGAGGAGTTGACTTTGAATAATTCTTAGATAGAAGTCGTTGTGATATAGCGTATATAGATATAGCTGGATGACTGGACTTGGCTGCGCCCTAAGCCAAGCTGCACTACGTAGCCCCTCTAAAACCATTACCTATCCCGTCCAAAACAACATATGCCTCAACAGCAGAAGTCACCCTTCATCTTCTTCTTCCCACATTGATGACACGAAAGAGAACCCTCACCTAATGAAATGACCTCACGCCAGCGCTACCCTTAAAAGGTTTTGACGGAGCTTAACTCCTGCGATTTTTAATGAGAACAGCACGGAACTAGACTAAGGAAGTCATCTGCTGTGCCCCCCTTGCACTTCCTAATGGGACTTTCCCTGGTTGACTCTTCTTACTATGAGAACAATGAGCACCAGCTTCATTCACAAGAGAATGGGCTTCCTCCAGTCATAATGATCCCGTACGCTAAGAACACAGCGGATTAGAGGTTCCACTCATCAAAGTGTGAGACGCAGGGCTTCTGCCTGGCCTATAATAAGTCCTTCTTTCTAATCAATAATAACGATGTAAGAGATATTCCAAGAGGGTTCCGGTAAACTCGTCTTTAGACCTAATGCTAGCTTTCTGTCCAGGGAAATGGTCGGCCATGGACCGGCTCTTCTATACAATAGACCTGCTCCTCTTTCCCCGCCGAAGCATTTTCATTACTTCCCACGGTCTATAACCATACCACATGAAACGATTAGCATCGCCTCATTCGGTATCAATGAAACGAAAAGTTTATGTTCTTCAAGCACAAAGTGATTCAAAATAAATTTCATTGCGTGGAGCCTGCCTATCTTCCAACTAGCGCTATCTTTGTATGTACGCTTCGGTCCCTTCCCCTCTTCCGCAACCTCTGCCTTCGCTCGGGTAATGCATTTCCCCGGACGGACTGCTGGACTGGGACCAGATGCTTCTACGTTGGCTGAGCTTGGTTCACCTTTACGTATGCTTGCCACTGTTCAATGACTCGCGATGGGCGGAAAGGCATCAGTCGGTATCGGGGAGATTCCGATTCAACGTCAGTATATTGTGGGCCCTGTCCTCGTAGTTTATGCCATATATAAAATACCTAGGGAACATGGGAAGTAAAAACATAGCTACTAAGCCTTCGCTTCATTTCTAATGACTCGAGCTCGGACAACTCGGTAAACTGAACCCGCTCTTGAGAGGGGAACAACAGCTGGAAACGGCTGCTAATACCCAAGTTAAGGAGCAACAACCGGCCAAGTCAATTTCATAAAAATGAGAAACTGATTCGACTGGACGCTCCTGTTGCCTTTATCGTTGCGTGCTCTATTACTGCTTTCTCAGATGCTGGTGTGGCTGCTTCAGTCCTTGCTACCTTTCCCGTCTCCTCTCTAGCCGTCTTTACATCTGCCAGAATCAGGTCATCGACCCAATTCTGGCATTTATGGTGGTGGGCATACTCGATTGGAATGGGAAGAACTACTCATCCAACGAGTTGGCATACCTCTTAGCAGTCCCCTAAAACCGGTACTAATGAATCTATAGTTCTCAAATTTTCATGTATGTATGGGCCGGAGGGGTTTAGTTTAAAAGGAAGTCTTTCGGGAAGGAGGGACTGAGAATGCGATCAATTGCTTCCTCCTGCTGCAGCAGGGATTTCTTGTCCGATTAGAAAAACGAGGTTTTTTTTCTCCCATTCCTCCAAACCCACAACATTCTCCTTATAGGATACCTATTTAAATGTACCCAGAACAGCCTTGACTCATAAGCTATGGCATGCAGGTAGAACCATACCTAGACCTAACGACCTAGATATTTCATAAAGAGCTATTTTTATTGAGTTACCAAGCCCACCGAGATCTATTTAAGTATTCGAAACACTACCGGGGCTCACCTTCTATAGGCTCTTCGGGACATCAGGCGAGAAACAACTACTCCGATCAGCCCATCCACACCTATTATGATGATATAGAACCCGGGACATTCAAACACAGGAATCACCTCTTGGATTGGATCTCCGCAAAGGGAGAGGAACCACTATGTACTGAGTTTGTAACAGCAACAGGGACAAGCCCACCGGGTTGAGAACCACCATACTATACTACCTAGATAACCTAAACCTTTGTACATGAATGAATGCACACTCCCTATAGTTATCTATCTATCCAGATATATACGAGATCTCCTACCTATCAGTCACCGACTTGATACATACGGGAACAACCCACCAACTCATCAAGGATAAGTCTTATATGCGTTTTGAGCATGGCACCGGTAGCCAATGAATGCGAGGACCCATAGCTCCATTTCAAAGTCCTATCATCTATGCTGCATTTCCAACACACTGGACCTTAGCTGTTCTCAGCAGGGGAAATAGCTACTTCTAGCCTGAAGAGTCATGCATGAAATCATGGAGTTGGCTTCTTCGTTACCTCGGGTTGGGATCTTCCCCCGATGGAAGAGATGTCTGTTAAGGTCGGCTTCATGAAAGCAAGAAAGTTTAGCGAAAATAGAGATGGAAAGAGATGGATTTTGCCCAGCTCGAGGGAAATTCTTTGATAAGAGGGATCCCTTTCAGCCTCTTAGGTAGATGTCGGTTATGTATTTGAGGAATGAGTACGTAATGTAGTTGGTAAGCGATAGCTGGATGGATGCCATACCGTGATTAGAACCAAGTTGATACACCCCAATTTACACAGGGAAGAATCAAAAAGAGAACAAAATGGTTCTCCTAATGGAGTCCTAATGGAGAAGGGAGTTCCAATGCGATTGAGAATAATTGGTTTAATTGGGCTGACTGCTTTCAAGCCCTAATCAACAGTCCCGCTCAAGCGAATGGATCTGACCCACCTCAATCTTTGAGTAGACCACTGGAGGCTCCCAGCCCCCTGACTAAATGTTATAGTTTCTAAAGAACGAGTCTCGACCAAGCGCATGTATCTCTCTTTTACAGGTCGATACCGAACTGATCCATATAGCATCTAAAGCACAGATCTATCAAAACTATCTCTTCTACGCTAATTCATTGATAGACTACCTTTCTTTCGGACAGGAAGTGTTCCAGTTAGGCTAGAAACCTACTCCTAACAAGCAGCGAGCACGGATTCGTTCTTAAGGGGATATGCAAGATCGTCGGCTGAAAGCAGAAGGAAGGAGCTTTGGAAGCTCACATTCTTATTAGAGAAAGGGGGTTCGATCCCTTCTTGATGGTAGGTGCCCAGTCCTTAATTCGAGCTCTTCAGGTGGGCAAGGTAAGGAGGCGAGACAGAAGAGTAGATCTATTATTATAGTGTAGGTAGGCATTTCTTCGTCCTCCAGGTAAAGAGTCTATCTCACTCCGATTAGAATAGAAAAGGGATTCATTTCAGGCTAGTGCGCCGGAAAGGCATAGGCTCAATGCAAGTCGTAGTTCGTTCCATCAGCATGGGTGGGAGTCGTGCCTGCAACCTTTGTGAGAAAAGGCTTCTATCATCCCGCATAAGAAAAGGATTATTGATTATTCTTCCCGACGGGACAGGCGCACGTCTTACTATGAAAGAGTTTGCCGCTCTACTCAGGTTCTCATTCAGCTTTCCAGCCCCAATGGTACGATAGGTGAGATAGGTTGTTAAAAGCGAAATATCGAACCAGGCTTGATTCAATCAAGAATAAGGTTGAACGGGACTCTTCTTTCTTAGCCAGAAGCCGATTCACAATCAATTCCGGTGTGGGTGTGAAGAGTAGAAAAGCATTCCTGCGAGCCTCTGTCTCCGGGGCTAGTGAGCAAGTTGAATCCATCCTTCTCAAGCCGGCCTTTGATAAACTTCGAATATCTAGGCCTGGAAAGGCGGAGAGGAGCAAGACTGGTCTTAGCTTCGTTTCTTTGTTTAGTCATTCCCGTCCATTGAGAATAGAAGGATAGGTTTGAAGCGAATCAACGAATGTGCTTAACACAGTCTCGGCGAAAGCCGCAAAGGATACTCCACTTTCCTACAAAATCTCTCCTTATTTTGGTTACATACCTCCTCTCCTGCATGTACTTACTTCTTCATTTCCCTCCCCACCTACTTCCTGGTGGCTACCATCTCCCATCTCGCTCTAGAAGAGAAAGGGGGGGAATAATACCTGGGACTATCAAACAAAGGTCCCACAGCGCCGACAACAGCCTAACCGGAATTCTATTGT